AAGGGTTGATTCCCACGCTTGAAAGATAGCCCAAAATCTCAAGGGAATGCTTGGGTAATTGGTTTATATAAATGCTTCTTGGATGAAACCACAACGAAAAATGCCATTCCCAAAAAGTGACAAGGTACAATTTCCATTTCTTCATGAAAAGAAATGTCCCTTTTGAAGCCAGAATGGATCTTTTTTGATACCTAATATAATGCATGAAAGGTTCCCTGACCAATCGCGGGTTTGCCCGAAAATCCTTAATCTTAACAAAGATGTTCACAAGACGTTCTAGTTTTATATAGAAATAAATTCGTTCAAGAAAAACTCCAGAAGATGTTGATCGTAAATGAAAAGATTGGTTACGTAGAAAGACGAAAATGGATTCATATTCACATACATGAGAATTATATAAGAAGAAGAAGAATCTATTTTTTTTTTTTGAAAAAAGGGAACTGGCTTTCTTTGAACTAAGAAGACTATTCCAATTACAATATTCGTTGAGAAAGACTCGTAATAAATGCAAGGAGGAAGCATCTTTTACCCAATAGCGAAGGATTTGAACCAAGATTTCCACATGAACCGGGCGAGGTATTACCATATCTAACACAAAACTTAAATGTGAAAAAGTGTCCTCGAAAAAGGGAAATATTGAATGAATGGATCGTAAATTCTGAGATTTTCCTATCTTGTTCGTTTCCCCTTCTAGACAAGACAGGAATTGTAAAGAAAATGGAATTTCGACAATAAAAGCAAACCCCTCTGATATGATTTGAGAATACAAATTCTTGTTACGGGCCCCAAATTGATTTTGGTTAGAATCATTAGGAGAAATCAGAAAATGATTTTGTTGATACAGTCGAGTAATTAACCGTTTCACAATCAGTAAACTGGATTTATTGTCATAACCCTCCGACAAAATCAATTTACTCAAAGCACGATTATGAGCAAATGCATAAATATACTCCTGAAAGATAAGTGGATATAGGGAGTCATGTTGTTGAGATCTCTCTAGCTGTAAATATTTTTGGATTTCCTCCATTTGAAATTCGATTTGAATTAAAGGTAGAAGATTGGGGGGATTATCAAATGATACATAGTGCGATACAGTCAAAACAAGGTATTCTGTAAAAATCGATACCTCGGGGACAGATAAACTTATCAACAGATTCTCTAACCTCTCCTTTTTCCATCCATTTCATTTAATTCGTCTATGTTTATGTTATAGAATAACAAGATGGTTAGAAATCTTTTATTTTTTAAACCGAATCGCTCTTTTGATTTCCGAAAAAACTTTCTTTATCAATATACTGCTTCTTTTACACACGCATCTTCATTCCATAATGGAGAATGTCAATAGTTAGGATTCATAAAAAAAAAAATAGAATCCACTTTTGGAGTGAGAAGTGCTTCCCGTATCAGGCACTAATTTCTTTTTAACGTCTAGTTAGATCGGGAAATTATTCAAATTAAGAACAGAAGCTGGTTGCTTTTTATTTCTGATAATTAATTGAAGCCACAGGGCTCCTATCCATTTATTCATTCGACCCAACTTTCTTTTGTTCCGTTCCAAGAATTCGAAAAAGGTTTTATACCAATCCGGTAAGAATGAAATATCCTTAGAACTCTCCATTGATACGACATGCTGTTTTTTCCATTTATTGCCTTTCAGGATCAGTCGCGGTCTTCCAAAGTTTACCAAGGTTACGGACGAATTCGTCACTTCATCCAAATGTGTAAAAGATTCTAGCCGCACTTAAAAGCCGAGTACTCTACCGTTGAGTTAGCAACCCGAAAAAAACATAGATTAAACAAAACTTCAACAAAGAGTCTATAGATACAATCCAATTCAATTAATTTTAAACAAAGAGAAAAGATATTATATAAGCTGACTTTGAGTTAACAAATCTAAAAAAAACAGATTTTATAATGGATTCAATACATAAAAATGAATTGATTAGATGAAAATACAAGAAATTGTCAGATAAAAGAAAAAGAAAAAAAAAAGATACAGAATTGTCAAAATGGATAGAGCATCTCTTATGTTATCTAGCTTCGTTTCAATCAAAAAAACCTCTTGTATCAAAGAAAGCATCATTTGAATAAGATAAAGTAACAAAACTATAGGACAAAAATAAATAGACCCAGATCGCTTATCACGATGAATTATATTTGTTCAATACACTGTTGTCAATATAAATGTTGAGAAAAGAATACAGTGGAGAAGAGAAATTGCATTAAATAAAATCCTTTTTGAAATCCTTTGAATTTCCAGTTAATAATGGAATACAATAATATTCAAAATTGTCTTGGATTGACACTACATATCTAATCTACATAGTATGAATACGGAATAAAAAAAGAAAAAGGGGGGCAAGGAGAAAAAAATTAGACAAAGTTATATACAAGTCGCTACCCCCCTGGCATTTCTTTAATTGAATTTCATTTGATTAGGCGGAAGTTCCTTAAAAACTTCCGCTTTCTTTAAAAGATTCTGAACAGTTCCCGTGGGTTGAGCACCCCTTTCAAGGAAATATAGAATAAGAGGAACATTTAAAAAAGTTTGATTCTTCATTGGATCATAAAAGCCCACCCTTCTAAGATCTTTTCCTTCTCTTCGGGATCGAACATCAATTGCAACGATTCGATAGATGGCTCATTGGGATAGATGTAGATGAACAAGACCCCCCCTAGAACCGTATAGGAAGTTTTCTCCTCGTACAGCTCGCGAAAAATGATTTGATTCAAAGTTTTGTCTATATATGCAATTCTAATAAATTAAATGACAAGCGGGCCCATAAAATAAATTAGACTATGATTTCAGTCTTTTTTTCTTCCTGAAAATGAAAAATAAACCATTCGTACTCATAACTCAAGTTGGATAACTCTCAAATAGTTCAAAGGAAAACTCTTTAGTCAATTTCATTTATTGAGTCGTCTTTACTACCTTTTGCTTGTCTCGTTTAAACCATTTCAAATTCTATTTGTATTCTTTAATCCGATCCAGTTATTGAGACGATTGCGACAATTAAAAGGGTGTTTCCTTGTTCTTAGATCCTTTCCTTATTTTTAATCATTGGGTTTAGACATTACTTCGGTGTTTCTTAATCCTTTCAAAATAAAATGGCAGCAACATACCCCCTTTTGATTTTTTTCGCTCAAAGAATCCTATGGACAGTCGATTCCCGCGCGATACACTTTGAATCGAACAATTGGAATCAATTTCAATAAGTTTTGCTTTTGAATTGGAAACTTGCTCGAATTGGATCCTTTCGATTACTCTATATGTTCGATATATTTACGAAGTTGTTCCTCCAATTGAGTGGCATTAACCCTAGATCCTTGCCCCCGAGAAATGAATTAATATTAATACTTTCCAGTCGAGCTCCAGCGTGCACTATTTACAACCCAACAAAAAAACAATCGAGTGTAACAGAACAAACAATGTCGAGCCAAGAGCACCCTTATTCCTAGACAAATCAAAAATGGTGGATGTAAAAATCCACAACGGATCGTGTCCTTCAAGTCGCACGTTGCTTTCTACCACATCGTTTCAAACGAAGTTTTACCATAACATTCCTCTAATTTGGAACCGGTATGAAATTGATTCAATTATGGAATCATGAATAGTCACTGGTTCAGCTGTCCATAGACATCGTAATCTAGACTTTTCTTCTATATATGAATATATGAGATGTGGGACGATTTTTCTGAAAAAGTCTAGGCAAGACAGCAACATACATAAATAATATATAGATCAAAGAAAAAATCTATTTTTTTCATGAGATGTATAAAAAAATGATGTAAGTTCAGATTGGAATCTTTATTCTTTTCATCTGATTACAAAAATAAAAAAAATAGGGAAGGTTCTTCGTATCTATCAGATAAACGGAACAATTGTCACTGTTATAGATATTCCATAATCTAGAATATCTATAATTTCAGTTTAAATAATTTAAGGATTACAAATCTTTTTCACAAAAAACAAAAAATATTCTTGTCATTGAAATAGAATGATACGTACCGTAGAAGCTAAACATTTCTTCATTTTATATGATTATATTATACGATTGATATGTATTTGATTTAAATGAGGTTCAGTAATATGGATTCTTGTGAGAAAGTGAATAAAAAGGGATAGGATAAATTACCCCTGCCTCAATCGTTAAATCGATTTCCAATTTTGCATTCGAGTCAAACGCGAAATACCTAAATAAAATTAGATTCAAAGACAAAACAGCAGCTCCATAACATATTTCTATATAATAAGGAACTTGATCATTTATTAATGAAATTCGAACAGACACAGATATTAAAATTCAAAAATTAATATGGATTAACTCCTACCCACTCACCCTTTTATTTCTATGAGAATAATGGAGCATAAAAAATGGACTACGCTGGGACGGAAGGATTCGAACCTCCGAATAGCGGGACCAAAACCCGTTGCCTTACCACTTGGCCACGCCCCATTTCAATTTCTAATCGACACTAAGAAACAATAATATTGGTATTGCTTCTTTGTCAACTCCAGTCCAAATAGCTATAGATCTATAGAATCGATTGGTACTAGGATTTTGATACATATAGATATAGAATTGAACTTCATTTATTGATCATTACATAGAATTCAATTAAGATATTGTATGAAAGTATGATTTCTTCTATTCTCCTTTGAGAATTGGAGGATTTTTGGTTGGGTGGATTCAAAGAAAAAGAAAGGTTTTTATCTACCTTACTTACTTTCTTTTTCCTTATATCAAAAACGCAACCAAAATGCAATTATCTCCAAGAACAAAATGTCTGTTATGCTTAATATCGTTAGTTTGATCTGTATTTGTATTAATTCTCCCTTTTATTCGAGTAGTTTTTTCTTCGGCAAATTGCCCGAAGCCTATGCTTTTTTGAATCCAATCGTGGATGTTATGCCAGTGATACCTCTGTTTTTTTTTCTCTTAGCTTTTGTTTGGCAAGCTGCTGTAAGTTTTCGATGAGATCCTGAATAATAATATTCCTAGAAAATTTATGATTTCCTCGATAAAAAAATTCTAACAATTGAAAAAATAAGATAAGTTTTAGAGTATGAACCCTCGATCCACACGCTGAAATTCGTGTATAGTCGCCAAAACCCGGGCTTACCCCGATTTCCTCATTTTTGACCCCTTTTCACGCGAAAGACCCTAACCCTATTAGGGTCTCCCACAATAGAATATCGAATTCGGATATAAACCAAAATTTGGGTTAATGAAAAACAAATTCATTTGTGACAATGCATTTCTAGAAAAACCTCATTTCTTTAGGATATGTGGTAGAAAAATAGAAGATCTATTCTCTTTTTTTTCAAAAAAACCATCTTGGAGATTGTGTAATGCTTACTCTGAAACTCTTCGTTTATACCGTAGTGATATTTTTTGTGTCTCTCTTTATCTTTGGATTCCTATCCAATGATCCAGGGCGAAATCCTGGACGTGAAGAATAAAATACAGGGGGTTTCCTTGGGTTTGGTTAATTTGAAAATTTTCTTAGGATTTTATCTATTCTACACGTTTCACTAAGATTTTAAAAATCTGAAAAAAACCAAATCAATTCATCACCGGAAACGGAAAGAGAGGGATTCGAACCCTCGGTACGAATAACTCGTACAACGGATTAGCAATCCGACGCTTTAGTCCACTCAGCCATCTCTCCCAATTGAAAAAGATAATTACTACATTACACATAATGTAAGGAATCTTTCTTCCTTCTCTATTCTATTATATATATATAGAGATCCACAAACCGGGAATTTCCTTTATCTAAAAGATGGGCTCGACCGCGCGACCAATCGAACTAAAAAAAAAGCAAGACCCATTTGTGTTGATTTTGTTCGAAAGGCCCTTCTTATTCTCATGGCCCGGCCCGGTCAGTACCTAGCCGGGCTCTTTTTTTTGTTTTTGTTCCAACGAATTATAGATAAATAATGATTTATCTGATATCTGATTTGAAAACAAAAAGACTTTTTATATTATATTATTATATTTTATATTATTATATTCAATTGAATATTTGATATTCAAGCAACAACAAAAAAAAAGAACAAAGACTATTTACATTCTTTTTCTTGTTCTATTTTACCGAACTCAAAAATAAACTGTCGATTCTTCTTTTTCTATTATGATTTTAGTGTTTTTTTATCTGTATCGATCTTCTTCAACAAAAGAGAAATTTTTCGTTTTAGTTATTTAATTTAAATGAAGCCTCTTTCCCGAATCTCATTAAATTAGGATCTCCTCGCAAAAAGTGCAACGTTCTCGTTTTGATCATTCTTTGATGATCCTATCTCGATCATGCTCAATGATCTTGTTCGACAAAAGGTCCATTTGTATACAATAATTATATTGTAGCGGGTATAGTTTAGTGGTAAAAGTGTGATTCGTTCTAGTAACCGTTAATAGTTAACGGATCTTTCGGTTTTATTCATATTCCGACCAAAAACTTTATTTCTTAAAAAGATTTAATCCTTTACCTCTCAATGAGAAATTCGAGAAAAAATACGAATTCTCGTGATTTGCATCCATGAGTCACTTATCAATTTAAAAGTTGGATTATGAAATCGCGAAACAGAATTTTTCAATTGGACCTAAATTTCCAATTGAATAAGTATGAGTAAAGGGTCCATGGCAGAAGATAGAAAGTCAATTTCTAATCGTAACTAAATCTTCCATTTTTTCTTTCTTTATAAAGAAATTGGAGCAAAATAGCTATTCAAAGATGACTTTGGTTTACTAGAGACATCGACATATTGTTTTAGCTCGGTGGAAACAAAATCCTTTTCCTTAGGATCCTCTCAAATAGAAATAGAGAACGAAGTAACTAGAAAGATTGTTAGAAGCACCTTCTTCTAGAAGGATCATCTAGAAAGCGATTCATTTTGTTTGTTTGTATTCAAACAAAAAGCTGACGTAGGTGGTATGGGTATCATTTTGTTCATTTTGTTCACATCTTAGATCTATGAATTTACTCATATTCCATAAAGGAGCCGAATGAAACCAAAGTTTCATGTTCGGTTTTGAATTAGAGACGTTCAAAGCACTAAATTGAACGTCGACTATAACCCCTAGCCTTCCAAGCTAACGATGCGGGTTCGATTCCCGCTACCCGCTTATTTCCTTTTTTCGAAATATTCTATTAGAATTCGATTCTAGAATATAGAAAATCCATTTTAATTACGATTAGTAAATCATTGAATATACAATTCCATTAGTTGAATTTTTTAGTTTTCAATTCAAGAAAAATTAAAATACGAAAAGATCGGAATGGATGGCGTCCATTGTCTAATGGATAGGACAGAGGTCTTCTAAACCTTTGGTATAGGTTCAAATCCTATTGGACGCAATTTATTTCCATCTATTTTTGGTTTAGAAAGACTTTTTGTATAATTTGAATCCGAGACACTTGATTCCTTTTTGAAAATCAAAGTGAACAGTTTTTTTATGCTTGTTCCTGAAGTAGAAACCGGTCCATTTGTTCCTGAAT